CAAATTAAAAATTACATTAGTGTAATAAACACATTTTAGGTTAAAAACTTATTACTTGAGGTTTAGCCCTGTTTCCGGGGGGTTTACAGGGGTGTTAGGAATCTCAGGGGTTTAGGGGGGTAGGGGGGTTTAAACGGATAAAAACCACCAGACCGGGCATCCTAATATTAGGGGGGTGCTCTGAGTAGGATAAGTATATTTATGTTCTTGAAATCAGTTATGTAATTATTTCTAAAAGAATGTCTTTTTAGCCTGCATAACCTTGTGTTCAGCTGCAAAGTGATGTACTACCTTCAAACTTTCAGCCTTTTCTTACACTCTGAAATGCCTGTTGAAAGGAAAAAAATAAAAGGGAACCCCCCACCCCCTGGAATGAAGGCTCGGCTTGCTGGGTAATGAATCTAATGGTTAACACTATTAACTTATGCCAGCGTTAATGAAAGTGTGAGGAATATAATCAAGTCATGGCCCTGAAGTAGGAACCAAATGCCAGGAATAATTCACTGAGTGAGACCCTCACAGTTATTGTCCCTCATTATCAATAACCGTATGCATTACCTAACTCTTGTTGGTAGGTTCTTACTGTGCAGTTTATTTGTTATCAAATATAATGTTGAATCAAGACGCATATATGTAATATCAGCATATATGTAATATCAGCATATATGTAATATCAGCATATATGTAATATCAGCATATATGTAATATCAGCATATATGTAATATCAGCATATATGTAATATCAGCATATATGTAATATCAGCATATATGTAATATCAGCATATATGTAATATCAGCATATATGTAATATCAGCATATATGTAATATCAGCATATATGTAATATCAGCATATATGTAATATCAGCATATATGTAATATCAGCATATATGTAATATCAGCATATATGTAATATCAGCATATATGTAATATCAGCATATATGTAATATCAGCATATATGTAATATCAGCATATATGTAATATCAGCATATATGTAATATCAGCATATATGTAATATCAGCATATATGTAATATCAGCATATATGTAATATCAGCATATATGTAATATCAGCATATATGTAATATCAGCATATATGTAATATCAGCATATATGTAATATCAGCATATATGTAATATCAGCATATATGTAATATCAGCATATATGTAATATCAGAGAGTAGTTTAGTTTAGAATTCTAGCTTTGGGAGTTAGAGGTGGGAGTTAAAATCTCCTCTCTTTGAAGTACAAGGGGGGATTTCAACCTCCGACATCCGACTTACAAGATCGGCGTTCTAGGCTTCTGAACTACTTGTACACCGTCATTCGAGGATTTTGTTTTCTGCTCATCCTGCTGCTGGTATTAAAAATAAGAAGAGCGAGAAGTATAGGACGGATGCAATTTGGCCAATAATAATAAATGGGTGTTCTACAGGTATACCTCCGATTCAGGTGAGGATAATTACATCAGCAATTAAAGTTCAGAAAAGGAACTGGCTAAGGGGGCGGAAGGTTAGGGCTCGTTGTTTGGAGGTGTGAAGTAATGGAACTAGTATCAAGACTAGAATTGAGGCTAGTAGTGCCAGGACTCCTCCCAGTTTGTTTGGAATTGACCGTAGGATGGCGTAAGCGAATAAGAAGTATCATTCAGGCTTAATGTGAGGAGGCGTGACGAGGGGGTTGGCAGGGGTGAAATTGTCTGGGTCTCCTAATAGGTTGGGGGAGAATAGTGCTAGGGATGTAAGTGCAATAAGTAAGGCTGCAAACCCTAGTAGGTCTTTGTAAGAAAAGTATGGGTGGAAGGAGATTTTATCTGCGTCGGAGTTAAGTCCGAGGGGGTTGTTTGAGCCTGTTTCGTGAAGGAACAGGAGGTGGAGTACAGTGGCGGCTGCAATGACAAAGGGGAATAAGAAGTGGAATGCAAAGAAACGGGTGAGGGTGGCGTTATCTACGGAGAAGCCTCCTCAGATTCATTGGACCAGAGTATTACCAATATAGGGGACGGCAGATAGAAGATTGGTAATGACAGTGGCACCTCAAAAAGACATTTGTCCTCAGGGGAGGACATAGCCAACGAAAGCTGTTATTATTACTAGGAGGAGAAGAATAACTCCGATGTTTCAGGTTTCTTTGTAAAGGTAAGAGCCGTAGTAAAGTCCTCGTCCAATGTGGGCATAAATGCAAATGAAAAAGAAAGAGGCCCCATTGGCATGTATATTGCGGATAAGTCAGCCGTAGTTTACATCTCGGCAGATATGGGCAACAGACGAAAAGGCTGTGGCAATATCTGATGTGTAGTGTATGGCTAGAAATAGGCCTGTGAGAATTTGAGCAATAAGGCAGAGTCCGAGTAGCGAGCCAAAATTTCATCAGACTGAAATGTTGGAGGGGGCTGGGAGGTCAACCAGTGCGTCATTTGCGATTTTTAGGAGGGGATGTGTTTTACGTAGGCTAGCCATTGATAGGGTTTTTGTAGTTGAAATAACAACGATGGTTTTTCAAGCCATTGGTCCTGGTTAGAGTCCTGGCAGAAATTATGTGTTTTGCTGTTATTTGTTTTTTAATTTGTTGAATCGTTGGAGCGATTGCGGTTGCTTCTAATCCGTCCCCTTTTTTCGGTGCGCTTGGGTTAGTGATGGTAGCGGGGGTTGGGTGTGGGGTTCTTGTGGAATATGGAAGTCCTTTCTTGGCTTTGATTCTTTTTTTAATTTATCTAGGTGGTATATTGGTCGTATTTGCATACTCCGCAGCTTTAGCTGCGGAGCCCTATCCTGAGTCTTGGATGAACCCGGCGGTTGTAGTTTACATGTGTTGTTACGCAACCGCTGTAATGGTGGCGGGTAGTGTATATTGACATGGCTGGGCCGGGGCTCTCTCTGGGTCAGCTGATGAATGAGGACCCTTTAATATTTTTCGTTCTGATAGTGGGGGAGTAGCGGTAATGTATTCAGAAGGGGGGTGGATGTTAGTTGTTGGGGCGGGAGTTCTCCTTTTGACTTTATTTGTGGTGTTGGAGTTAACTCGAGGGTTAAGTCGAGGTACTCTTCGGGCTGTCTAAATAAAGAAGATTAGTAAGGCGAATATAAGGGTAATGAGGAAGAAGATAAGATAAGTTTTTACTAGACCTCGTTGAGTATTGCTTGTCGAGGTGATAAGAGGGGTGTTAAGTTTGGCTGCGGCTTTGGGGCCTGATTTTTCTAACCAAGTTTGGTCTACTATTTGGCTGGCAATGGATTGACCTATTCCCAGGCTTATTGCAGGGGGGAATCGGTGTATAATTATTGGAAAAAAGCCAAGTATATTGGAGAAGCGGAAAGTGGGGAGGTAAGGGGCGGGTTTGAATTGTTTACTTGTTAATGATGCGAGTTCTAGGGCAATTAATAAGCCTAAGATAGTTACGGTTAAAGCGGTTAGTTTAAGTATGAGGGGTATTGATATTACTGGCGTTTTTAGTGGGAGTAGGTTGGAGGTAATTAGGAGGCCGGCTACAATGCTTCCTCAAGCTAGTCGTTTAAGGGGGTTGATAACTGCGGGGTTGTTTTCGTTGATAGGGGAGAGTGCATTAAATCGGGGGCGTCCTATTGAGACGAAGAAAATGATGCGTAGGCTGTAGATAGCCGTGAAAGAGGTGGCTAGGAGGGTCAAGGTAAGGGCTCAGGCGTTTAGGTATGAGGTGTTGAGGGCTTCAATAATAGCATCTTTAGAGAAAAATCCTGCTAGGAAAGGGGTGCCTGTGAGGGCTAGGCTTCCAATGGTAAGGCAAGAAGAGGTAAAGGGGGTAAGATGGTGTATGCCGCCTATTTTTCGGATGTCTTGTTCGTCATTGAGGCTGTGGATAATGGAGCCGGAACATAGGAAAAGTATTGCTTTAAAGAAAGCGTGGGTGCAGATGTGAAGAAATGCCAGCTGGGGCTGGTTCAATCCAATTGTTACTATTATTAGGCCTAGTTGACTTGATGTTGAGAATGCAACAATTTTTTTAATGTCGTTCTGGGTTAAGGCGCATGTGGCTGTGAACAGTGTGGTTAGGGCTCCGAGACATAGGCAGGTGGTGAGGGCGGTAGGGTTGTTTTCTAAAAGGGGGCTCATGCGTACTAAGAGGAAGATACCTGCAACGACTATGGTGCTGGAGTGAAGTAGGGCAGATACCGGTGTGGGCCCTTCTATAGCAGAGGGAAGTCATGGATGTAACCCGAATTGGGCGGACTTACCTGTGGCGGCTACGATTAGGCCCAGGAGTGGGTAGGTGAGGTCAAAGTCTTTAGCAGTTGCAAAGATTTGTTGTAGTTCTCATGAGTTAAGGTGGGACACTATTCATGCTATTGCAAAGATTAAACCAATGTCCCCTACTCGGTTGTAGATAACTGCTTGTAGGGCAGCGGTGTTAGCATCTGCTCGGCCGTGTCATCAGCCAATGAGAAGGAAAGACATAATTCCTACGCCTTCTCATCCGATGAAGAGTTGGAACAGGTTGTTTGCCGTGACTAAAATAATTATTGCGATTAGGAAAATTAGGAGATACTTAAAGAATCGGTTTATGTTAGGGTCGGCATGTATGTATCAGGATGCAAATTCTAGGATTGATCATGTGACATATAGGGCAACGGGTGTGAATATGATGGAGTAGTGGTCAAATTTCAAGCTGATGGTAATGTCAAAGGTTGATGTACTTATTCAGTTTCATGAGGTGATAACGGTTTCTGCCCCTTGGCAGAGAAATAGGAAGAGAGGGAGGAGGCTAACAAAGAAGGCTAGTTTTACTGCTGTTTTTACGTGCGTAAGGGCTCAGGCTTCTTTTTGAGGAAGGGGGCTAAGAGTTGTTAGGACAGGAAAGATGAGGAGGGAAAAAATAATGATTAGGCTTGAAGTTATTATAATGGAAGAGGGGTGCATAGCTACCACTTGGAGTTGCACCAAGAGTTTTTGGTTCCTAAGACCAATGGATGAACTATTATCCTTTGGGAGCTATGTTTTAAGGATAGCCCCGGAGTTCAACCGAGGTAAATGAAATTTAGCAGGATTCATCTGTTAGGCAAACCTTCCTCGGTGGATAAGGGGGTTTCAACCCCTATTTTTAGAATCACAATCTAATGTTTTTGTTGAAACTATATCTACAGCCGGCTCAACCTCAAATTAGTTCGGGTTTAAGAGTGAGGAGAAGTAGTGGCAAAAGGTGGAGGGTTATAAGTAGATGTTCTCGTGAGTGAGAGGGGTCGAGACCAATGATGTGTGAGGGGAGGGGCCCTCGTTGAGTTATTAGGAACATGTAGAGGGAGTAGCTTGCAGTAATAAGGGTACCTCCTCCGGTTAGGGCAATTGTTCATCAAGATCAATTAAATAAGGAGGCGATAATTATTAGTTCGCCTATAAGGTTAGGAAGTGGGGGGAGTGCGAGGTTAGCAAGGCTAGCAATGAATCATCAGGCTGTTATCAGGGGAAGCACGATTTGTAGGCCGCGCGCTAGAAGTATGGTTCGGCTGTGTGTTCGTTCGTAGTTTGTATTGGCTAAACAGAATAGAGCAGAAGAAGTTAACCCGTGGGCGATTATAAGGATTAAGGCTCCTGTGAATCCTCAGGGGGTTTGGATTAAGATTCCTCCTACCACTAAGCCTATGTGGCTTACTGAGGAGTAAGCAATTAGAGATTTTAGGTCAGTCTGGCGAAGGCAGATTGAGCCTGTTATGATAACCCCTCATAATGCGAAGATGAGGAAAGGGTAGCTTAGGTCTTTGGTGAGGGGGTCTAGTATAACAATTATTCGCATTATTCCATAACCTCCTAGTTTTAAGAGGACTGCGGCAAGCACTATTGATCCTGCAACGGGGGCTTCAACGTGTGCTTTGGGGAGTCAGAGGTGTACACCATACAGTGGCATTTTAACAAGAAATGCTAGTAGGCAGCCCGCTCATCATAGTTTGTCGGTGTAGGATGAGAGATGGAGGGGGTGGGAGAATGGTAGGGTGAACAAGGAGAGTGTCCCGGTGTAATTTTGTAGGAGCAGAAGGGCAACAAGTAAGGGGAGAGAGCCTGCTAGGGTGTAGAATAAGAAGTAAACCCCTGCGTTAAGGCGTTCTGTTTGGTTTCCTCACCGGGTAATGAGGATTAGGGTTGGGATAAGGGTTGCTTCAAATATAATGTAAAATATGATTACCTCGGTTGCGCCAAAGGCTAAAATGAGGAAGATTTGGAGAGATGTTAGTAATGAAATATATATGCGTTGGCGGTTAATGGGTTCTGTTGCTGTGTGGTTTTGGCTTGCTAGGATTATTAGGGGGAGGAGTCAGCATGTGAGGACTAATAGAGGTGTAGATAAGGGGTCTGTGGCTATAAATAGGTTTAGGGTAGACCAGCCTGTCTCTATAGCGTGTTTTAGTCATGAGAGGCTGATTAATGCAATTAGTATGCTGTGGGCAAGGGTTGTGGGCCAGAGTCATTTGGCGGGGGTTAGTCAGGCAGTTGGGATAAGCATTAGGGTGGGGATGAGGATTTTTAGCACTGTAGTAGGTTAAGGTTTTGAAGGTGGTCGGTTCCGTGAGTGCGGGCTGTTGCTACTAGTAGGGCTAGGCCTGCGCTTGCTTCGCAAGCTGAGAAGGCCAGTAGTAGTATGGGGGCTGCACAGAGGCTTGTGGAGTTTAATTGGACAGTTCAGAGGGAGAGGGCAATAAATAGGGAGAGCATTATGCCTTCTAGACAGAGGAGGGCGGAGAGAAGGTGGGTTCGATGGAATGCCAGGCCTGTTAGGCCCAAGATAAAAGCGGAGGAAAAAGCAAAGTGCACAGGGGTCATTAGGTGGTTATGGAATTTAACCATAAGTGTTTGAGCCGAAATCAAGTGTTTTTATTAAACTAACCACTTATTCGGCTCAATCTAATCCTCCTTGAAGCCATTCGTAGATGAGACCTAGGGTGAGGAGGGCTAGGACGATGGAGGCTCATAAAAAGGTGAGTGTGGGGGTTGTTAGCTGGTCTCCTCAAGGGAGAGGTAGTAAGAGGGCAATCTCTAAATCAAATAGAAGGAACAAGATAGCGACGAGGAAGAATCGTAAGGAGAATGGCAGTCGGGCTGTTCCTAAGGGGTCAAAGCCGCATTCGTAGGGGGACAGTTTTTCATGGTCTGGGTTTATCAGAGGGAGTCAAAAGGATAGGATGGCTAGAGCAATCGACAGGGCGAGAGCAATGGAGATGACAGTTGAAACTAAATTCATTATCTTTCCTTGGATTTTAACCAAGACCGGGTGATTGGAAGTCACTTATACTTCTTTTAATACTAGAAAGATTAGGAACCTCATCAGTAGATAGAGATATACAAGAAAAGTCAGACAACGTCTACAAAGTGTCAGTATCAAGCGGCTGCCTCGAATCCGAAATGATGTTCAGATGTAAAGTGGTATTGGATTTGTCGAAGTAAGCATACGGCTAGGAAAGAGGAGCCGACGATAACGTGTAGGCCGTGGAAGCCAGTAGCTACGAAAAAGGTTGAGCCATAAACGCCATCTGCAATTGTGAAGGGAGCTTCGTAGTATTCTATGGCTTGTAGGAATGTAAAGTAGAAGCCTAGTAGGATTGTTAATGTAAGTGATTGAATAGCTTGTTTTCGTTCTCCTTCTATAATGCTGTGGTGGGCTCAGGTTACTGTTACTCCTGATGCGAGGAGAACGGCTGTGTTGAGTAGGGGGACTTCAAAGGGGTCAAGGGTAGAAATGCCTGTGGGGGGTCAGCAGCCTCCTAACTCAGGGGTAGGGGCAAGGCTTGAGTGGTAAAAGGCCCAGAAGAAGCCTAGAAAGAAGAAGACTTCTGATGTAATAAAAAGAATTATACCATATCGAAGTCCTTTTTGTACGGGGGGTGTATGGTGGCCTTGAAATGTACCTTCTCGGACAATGTCTCGTCATCACTGATATATTGTCAAGAGGAGTAGAATTGTACCTAAAACAATGAGTGTTGTGGAGTGGAAGTGGAATCAAATTGCAAGTCCTGATGTCATCAGTAGGGCGGCAATTGCCCCTGTCAGGGGCCAGGGGCTTGGGTCAACTATGTGGTATGCATGTGCTTGATGTGCCATTAAATGTTTTCTTGTAAGTAGAGCGTTAGTAGTAGTACAAACACATAGGCTTGAATTATTGCTACGGCAATTTCTAGCAGTGTTAAAAGAACTAGGACTGTTGCTGTAAGAATAGCTACGGTTGGTATGAGTGGTAGGAGTACAAATACAGCTGTAGAGATTAATTGAATGAGCAGGTGGCCTGCTGTTAGGTTAGCAGTTAGTCGTACACCTAAGGCCAGGGGGCGGATAAATAGGCTGATTGTTTCGATGACAATGAGTATAGGGATTAGGAGATTAGGGGTGCCTTCTGGTAGAAGGTGACCTAGTGCGTGATTTGGTTGGTTTCGTATTCCAATGATAATAGTAGCTAATCAGAGGGGGACTGCAAATCCTAAGTTAAGAGATAGTTGGGCGGTTGGGGTGAAAGTATAGGGCAGGAGTCCGAGCATGTTTAGCGAGATTAAAAAGAGTATTAAGGAGGCCAGGAGAGTGGCTCACTTGTGGCCAGCCACGTTTAGGGGTAGAAGTAGTTGGTGAGTGAAGCGATTGATGAACGCGTTTTGTAGTGTAAGCAGTCGGTTGTTTAGTCACCGGGTTGAGGTTGTAGGGTATAAGATGGAAGGAAAGGTTAATGCTAGTGCGATTAAGGGGATCCCTAAGTATGTTGTGCTTATAAACTGGTCAAAAAAACTTACACTCAGGGTCAATTTCAAGAGGTTTTCTCTAGCTTTTGAGGCTTGAGGGGGGTAGGGTCGTAAGGGAATGTGTGGGCCGTTACTTTTTTAGGAAAGAAGATTAAGAAAACTACTCAGGCAAAGAGTAGTGTGCCGAATCAGGGTAGTGGGAGGAGTTGGGGCATGTCGCTGAGGGTGGGCGGTAGTCACCAATCTCTAGCTTAAAAGGCTAGTGCTATTCCTTGCTTAGCTTCTTAGCGAGGCGTCTTGAAGTATAAAGGAGGATCAGTTTTCAAAGTGTTCTAGGGGAACAACTTCCACTACGATTGGCATAAAGCTATGGTTTGCACCGCAGATTTCTGAACATTGTCCGTAGAATACACCTGGTCGAGATGTGACGAAGGCTGTTTGGTTTAGACGGCCTGGGACGGCGTCTATTTTGATTCCTAGGGCTGGTACTGCTCATGAGTGAAGTACATCTTCAGCAGAGACTAGTACTCGAACTGGGGAGTCTAAGGGAACGACCATTCGGTGATCGGCTTCTAGTAAGCGGAATTGGCCTGGGGTTAGGTCTTGTGTGGGGATTATGTATGAGTCAAACCCAAGGTCTTCGTAGTCGGTGTATTCGTAGCTTCAGTACCATTGGTGTCCTATGGCTTTAATTGTAATGTGGGGGTCGTTAATTTCATCTATTAGGTAAAGGATGCGAAGGGAGGGGAGTGCAATCAGGATGAGGACTACTGCTGGAAGAATTGTTCAGATAATTTCAATTTCTTGGGAGTCTAAAATATATTTATTAGTTAGCTTAGTGGAAACTATGGCTACAATAATATAAAGAACTAGTGTGCTGATAAGAAAAACGATTATTAAGGCGTGATCATGGAAGTGTAGAAGTTCTTCTATCACTGGTGAAGCTGCATCTTGTAAACCTAGTTGTGTGGGATGTGCCATTGACGGTTTAAGACACGTGGGGTTTAAACCCACGAATACGCCTTGACAAGGCGGTGTAATAATCGGTTTTACTAGTGTCTTATAAAGAAAGTGACAGAACGGTTATGTGGTTGGCTTGAAACCATCATACGGGGGTTCAATTCCTCCCTTTCTCGTTTAGTGTGGTCGAATTTGAACAAATGCGGGCTCCTCGAATGTGTGATATGGGGGAGGGCAGCCGTGGAGTCATTCTACGTTGGTTGTGGTCAGTTCTACTGCAAGGACTTCACGTTTAGAAGCAAATGCTTCTCAAATGATAAAAAGGAATATAATTACGGCTACGAGTGAGATTATAGAGCCGATAGAAGAGATGGTATTTCACAGGGTGTAGGCGTCTGGGTAGTCTGAGTATCGACGAGGCATTCCGGCCAGCCCTAGGAAGTGTTGTGGGAAGAAGGTAAGGTTTACACCTACGAACATAATGCCAAAGTGGATTTTTGTTCAAGTGCTGTGGAGGGTGTAGCCTGTGAATAGCGGGAATCAGTGTACGAAGGCAGCTACGATGGCGAATACGGCTCCTATTGAGAGTACATAGTGGAAGTGGGCGACTACGTAGTATGTGTCGTGTAGGACAATATCAAGTGAAGAATTAGCTAGGACAATTCCTGTTAAACCTCCTACTGTAAAGAGGAAAATAAAGCCAAGTGCTCATAGAAGGGGGGTTTCTCATTTAATGGATCCTCCGTGGAGTGTGGCTAATCAGCTGAAGACTTTGACGCCAGTGGGGATTGCGATGATCATAGTGGCTGATGTAAAGTAAGCGCGTGTATCTACGTCTATTCCAACTGTAAATATGTGGTGGGCCCATACGATGAAACCTAGAAGGCCGATTGCCATCATGGCTCAAACCATTCCTATATAGCCGAAAGGTTCTTTTTTCCCAGAGTAGTATGCAACGATATGGGAAATCATTCCGAAGCCAGGGAGAATTAAAATGTAGACTTCTGGGTGGCCGAAGAATCAGAATAAGTGTTGGTAAAGAATCGGGTCTCCTCCTCCGGCAGGGTCGAAGAAAGTGGTGTTAAGGTTACGATCTGTAAGTAACATTGTAATGCCGGCGGCAAGAACAGGAAGAGAGAGGAGCAGAAGTACTGCTGTGATTAAGACCGCTCACACAAATAAAGGTGTTTGGTATTGAGAGATGGCAGGGGGCTTCATGTTAATGATGGTTGTAATAAAGTTAATTGCACCTAGAATTGATGAGATTCCTGCTAAATGTAATGAGAAGATGGTTAAGTCTACGGATGCACCTGCATGGGCTAGGTTTCCCGCTAAGGGCGGGTAGACCGTTCAGCCAGTACCGGCACCAGCTTCTACCCCAGAAGAGGCAAGAAGGAGCAGGAAAGATGGGGGAAGAAGTCAGAAGCTTATATTATTCATTCGAGGGAATGCTATGTCTGGGGCACCAATTATAAGTGGGATAAGTCAGTTTCCAAAGCCACCAATCATAATTGGTATTACTATAAAAAAGATTATTACAAAAGCGTGTGCTGTAACAATTACATTATAGATCTGGTCGTCGCCTAGTAGAGCCCCTGGTTGGCTTAGCTCAGCTCGAATTAGCAGGCTGAGGGCTGTTCCTACTATACCGGCTCAGGCACCAAATACAAGATAAAGGGTGCCAATGTCTTTGTGATTAGTCGAGAAAAATCAACGTGTAATGGCCACAGGTAGGATGGCTGAATGTTTAAGCGGTGGATTGTAGCCCCATAAACAGAGGTTTAATCCCTCTTCTTACCAAGTCCCGAGGTGTTTAACATAGTAGATTGCAAATCTAAAGAAGCAAGCTGAACGTTTGCCGGGGCTTTCCCCGCCTGTTAGTCGACTAACAGGCGGGGAAAGTTAGATGGATGCTCGCTGGTTTGAGCGCTTAGCTGTTAACTAAGAGTTTGCAGGATCGAAGCCTGCCTATCTAGAAGGCTTTAGCTTAATTAAAGTGTCTGTTTTGCATATAGAAGATGTGGGTTAGTGTCCTGCAAGTCTTATCAGGGGCTGGGAGATTTTCACTCCCGCTTAGGGCTTTGAAGGCTCTTGGTCTGATACTATCCTAAGCCCCTATAGGTTGAATAGTGCCGCTATAGTAGGGGTAAGTGGGAGTAGGCAGATTGTTGCTGTGGTTAAGGTAGCAAGGGGGAGTGTTAGTTGTAGGGATGGGAGGCGTCAGGGGGTTGTACCTGTTACGTTATTAGGGGATATGGTGAGTGTTATAGCGTATGTTAATCGTAAGTAGAAATATAGGCTGAGTAGGGCGGTTAGTGCGGTTAGTGTGGCGATGGGTGCTAGTTCCTGTTTGGTAAGTTCTTGAAGAATAAGTCATTTTGGTATAAAGCCTGTTAGTGGTGGAAGGCCCCCTAGTGATAGTAAAATTAAGGGGGTGAGGGTTGTTAGTGCAGGGGCTTTTGTTCAAGAGGTGGCGAGTATGTTGATGCTTGTTGATTTGTTTAGTTTGAACACAAGGAATGTTGAGGATGTTATGATCAAGTATGTAATTAAGGTTAGGAGGGCTAAGGAGGGTGAGAACTGGAGGATTAAAATTATTCAGCCTAAGTGGGCTGTGGAGGAGTATGCTAGGATTTTTCGGAGTTGTGTTTGATTTAGCCCCCCTCAGCCACCGACAAGGGTAGAGGTAATGCCCAGTATAATTAAGATTTGGGGGTTGGTGGGTTGAATTTGAAGAAATAGGGCGAAGGGTGCTAGTTTTTGCCAGGTTGATAAAATGAGGCCTGTGGTTAAGTCTAACCCTTGAAGTACTTCGGGCAGTCATGTGTGCAAGGGGGCAAGGCCAACTTTCAGGGAGAGGGCAAGAATCACCATAGTAATTGCGAGGGGGTGGGATATTTGTAGGATGTCCCATTGGCCTGTTAGTCATGCATTGGTCGTGCTGGCAAATAAGAGGGTAGCCGCTCCTGTTGCTTGGGTGAGGAAATATTTTATGGTGGCCTCAACTGCTCGGGGGTGGTGTTGTTGGGCTATGAGGGGGAGGATGGCTAGAGTATTAATTTCTAAGCCTATTCAGGCAAATAGTCAGTGAGAGCTTGTGAGTGTAATGGTGGTTCCTAGTCCAAGGCTAAATAGTAAAGTAGCTAAGATATATGGATTCATTAGCAAAGGCAGGATTTTAACCTGCATGTTTGGGGTATGGGCCCAAAAGCTTAAATTAGCTGACCTTACTTAGGAAGTGGTGTAACGGAAGCACTAAGAGTTTTGATCTCTTTAGTTAGGGTTCGAATCCCTTCTTTCTAAGAAACTAAGGGGATTCGAACCCCCATGGTTCACTCTATCAAAGTGGTCCTTTACTTCAGGCATAGTTTCGGGGTTAGATTTGAGGGGGGAGTCCAGCAAATGCGATAGGGAGCGCAAGGTGTCAAATGACTAGAGCTAGTGTAAGGGGAAGAAAGTTTTTTCAGATTAAATGCATTAATTGGTCGTATCGGAAGCGGGGGTAGGAGGCTCGAACTCATAGGAAGAGTAGGGAAAGGAGTGCTGCTTTTGTTATTAAATTAACAGCTGTTAGTTCTGGGGTGGTGGGGATGTGGGAGGCTCCTAGGAAAAGAGTGGCAGAGAGGGTGTTTATAAGGAGGATGTTTGCGTATTCTGCCAGGAAAAATAGAGCGAAAGGGCCCCCTGCGTACTCTACATTGAAGCCTGAAACTAGCTCTGACTCACCTTCGGTTAAGTCGAAAGGTGCTCGGTTAGTCTCGGCTAATGTGGAGATGTACCATATTGCGGCTAGAGGTCAGGCTGGTAGTAGAAGTCAGACGGTTTCTTGGGCTGTATTGAAGGTTTGTAGGGTGAAGCCTCCTGTGAAAATGATTGCATTTAAAAGAATTAATCCTAGGCTGACCTCGTAGGAAATAGTTTGTGCTACGGCTCGTAGTGCCCCGATGAGGGCATATTTTGAATTTGATGCTCATCCTGAGCCTAGGATGGAGTATACTGCTAGGCTGGAGAGTGCTAGGATAAAAAGAATTCCTAGGTTTAGGTCTAGGATGGGGTATGGTATGGGAAGGGGGGCTCATAGGGTAAGGGCAAGAGTAAGGGCCAATATCGGGGCGAGGAGGAATAAAATGGGGGAGGCGGTTGAGGGGCGGACGGGTTCTTTAGTAAATAATTTTACCCCGTCGGCGATTGGTTGTAGGAGGCCGTAGGGTCCAACGATGTTAGGGCCTTTTCGAAATTGTATGTATCCGAGGACTTTTCGTTCTACTAATGTAAGGAAGGCAACGGCCAGGAGAACTGGGATGATGTAAGCTAAGGGGTTGATGATATGGGTAAAAAGTGTTGAGATCATAGTTGAAGAGAGGATTTGAACCTCTGTACAAAGGGCTTAGGCCTTTTGCAGTACGACCGGGCTCTGCCACACCAACATGTCGTTCTCTCAGACAAGGAGGGACGACGCCCCCTTGCCTGATTGAGTTGCTTTCATCAGGTGGGGGTGAGGCATGTCTCAGACATGGGCCCCCTCTTTTCGGTCCTTTCGTACTAGAAAAGATCGTTACATAGATAGAAACCGACCTGGATTACTCCGGTCTGAACTCAGATCACGTAGGACTTTAATCGTTGAACAAACGAACCCTTAATAGCGGCTGCACCATTAGGATGTCCTGATCCAACATCGAGGTCGTAAACCTCCTTGTCGATATGGGCTCTAAAAGGAGATTGCGCTGTTATCCCTAGGGTAACTCGGTTCATTGATCGGCATTGCCGGATCTTACTGGTCAGAAGTTCTGTTAATTAGAGCTGTCACTCTTGGTTGTGAATGTAGTACATTCAGTCCTTGCGGGGGTTTTATATTTCTCCGCGGTCGCCCCAACCAAAGACATTAGGGCAGGGATCAGTTTATTCGTGCCCTATGTTCAGGGTATTAATGCTGATCTGCTTTAGTGTCTAAAGCTCCATAGGGTCTTCTCGTCCTTATGTATCTATCCCCGCTTCTGCACGGGGAGATCAATTTCATTGACTTGAAAGAGGAGACAGTCAAGCCCTCGTTATGCCATTCATACAGGTCCCTATTTAAAAGACAAGTGATTGCGCTACCTTCGCACGGTCAAAATACCGCGGCCGTTAAACATATAGTCACAGGGCAGGCGGGACCTCTTATACTTTCGGTTTAGCAAGAGGCGATGTTTTTGGTAAACAGGCGAGGCTGAGTGTGTTTGCCGAGTTCCTTCTCTTTCTTTTAGTCTTTCCCTGGGAGCATACCTGTGTAGGGGTAACGGTTGTCTGTTTGGGTGTTTTTCTGGTTGTTTTGTCTGTAGTTCAGTTCCCTCTATTGTTTGGGTCCGTTAGGGTTCGGTGGGTTGTCCGTTTCCGATTTACACATATGCAGGGAGAGGGCCGTTAGGCCCTCTTATATACTGATTTTAGCAGGATCGCTCCCATGCAAGCATGGGACGGCCCAGTAGGATAAGGGGAGTAAGACGGGGTGGTCGGAACTTAGGGCTTATAGTGGTATGTGTTTGAGCTTTAACGCTTTTTAGTGGGATGGCTGCTTTCAGGCCCACCCTAATTTATGGCCTTAGTTAACTATGATCTTTATCCTCCTATAAAAGTTGTATCTTGTTTCTAAGGGGCTGTACCCCCTTAGACTAACTCTCCTGGTTTCTTATTTTATCTGTTGATACAGAAGGGGTTGGAGAAAAAAGAAGCCGGGAGGCTGAACTTCTATCCAGTTATTGGGCAACCAGCTATTACTAAGTTCGGTAGGTTTATCACCTCTACTCGAAGGTCTTCCCACTCTTTTGCCACAGAGACGGGTTGGCCCTATTAATTAGGTTGCCCTGGAGTAGCTCACAAAGTTTCGGGTTGTCAAACTAAAGTGCTCTTTGCTTGGGTTGCACTGGCTAAATCATGATGCAAAAGGTACGAGTTAGGATCTCTGCTTTTTTAGGCTTCACTTGTTTATTTCATTTAGTTTTTCAGCATTCCCTTGCGGTACTTTCTCTATCGCTCCGTTGTTCCTTTTCTGTCGCCCATACTGAGGGGGAAAAATGGTTTGTTTGTGGGGACGTAGTGTCTTTGGGTTTAATTATTGTGTTTTGTTGTTTTTGACTGGTCGGGCTAGCGAGTCGGTATCAAGGCAACTCGAGTTGAACGAGTATTTCCTGCGTGTAAAGAAGGTGTTCTGCTTTAAACTATGCCCCGGTTTTGCCAAGTGCACCTTCCGGTACACTTACCATGTTACGACTTGCCTCCCCTTTGCTGATAAAAGGTTTTAAGTTAAGTTGTGAAAATACGCTCGGGGAGAGTGACGGGCGGTGTGTGCGCGCTTCAGGGCCGGTTTCAGCAGAACGCTCTATTTTCTGCTTACTGCTAAATCCTCCTTCTAGATACACGTTTCAGTAATATTATCCGTAATTCGCTGTAACAGGGAATGTAGCCCATTTCTTCCCTTTCCATACGCTACACCTCGACCTGACGTTTTGGGCTGTGCCAATTGTGCTTACTAAGGGGCCTTCATAGGGTAAGCTGACGACGGCGGTATATAGGCGGGGAGAACAAGGAAAGGTGAGGTTGAACGGGGGTTATCGGTTTTAGAACAGGCTCCTCTAGGTGGGTCTAAAGCACCGCCAAGTCCTTTGGGTTTTAAGCTGCTGCTCGTAGTACCCGGGCGGATAGTGGTTGTATAAGACTATCAATGTTTAGGGCAAAGCATAGTGGGGTATCTAATCCCAGTTTGTGCCTTGGCTTTCGTGGGTTCAGGTAAAATAAAGCCACCTTCGTGGATGTGCTTCTTACTTTCGGGAGCGTATAACAGCCTAGTAAGCGTTCGGCTTTAGTGTTTATTACTCCTTAACCACGCTTTACGCCGGAGCTTGTCAACTTGGGCCTCTCGTATAACCGCGGTAGCTGGCACGAGTTTTACCGGCCCTCTTAACCATAACTAAGTCAAGTTTACACTTATTGGCTTAATGTCTATCACTGCTGGGTTCCCTTGAGGGTGTGGCTAAGCAAGGTGTTGTGGGCTATAAGGGTATGTGCCTGATACCGGCTCCTTGTTCCCGGACGGGGAACTGTAGGGCATTCTCACGGGGGTGCGGATACTTGCATGTGTAAATTTGGTTAAAGCTGACAGGAAAGTCAGGACCAAGCCTTTGTGTTCTCGAGACATTTCTAGGGCCTATTTTAACATCTTCAATGTTATGCTTTGTTTTAAGCTACGACAA